AAAAATCGATTAGAGTTAAGTTATTTTTGGATTCCTTTACCCCTCTTCTGTTTTATTTATTCTTTTTTGGTTTTGGAAATGGAGTCAAAAAAGATTCGAGTTATAAAGTATGAACTACCCCTTGATTGTTGCAAGCCCCGAGAAAAGGAGTTTCCCTTGGACTCCGCACGGGAAGGATGAAAGTGAGTCGGTATGCTAATTCCTCATCTGCAAATCAGCCCTTCCCGTAGGTTATTTTATCAACGAATAAGGAATTGTATGAATGAAATTTGGATCTAGTTTGAAAAGCAAAGGACAAGTCCAAAACAATAAAATAGGTATTTTTTTTATTTGTAAGATTAAACAAAAGGATTCGCAAATAAAAGTGCTAATGCTACAACCAATCCATAAATGGTTAAAGCTTCCATAAAAGCTAGACTAAGCAATAGAGTACCTCGTATTTTTCCCTCTGCCTCGGGCTGCCTCGCGATACCCTCTACGGCTTGACCCGCAGCAGTCCCTTGACCAACCCCAGGTCCAATAGAAGCAAGCCCTACGGCCAATCCAGCAGCAATAACGGAAGCAGCAGAAATCAGTGGATTCATGATAAGTTCCTCGTACCAACAAAAAGAAATGGTTAATGATACAATCAATCAACGAATTATTACGAAATTATTCCTGGATAGGATTCATCCAGTCGAAGTAACTAAGAACTTCGAATTTAAGTAATAATAATATATTATTGAATTGTAAAAACTCCTTTGATATCTATTTTTTCATTTATATCCACAGAGTTTTTATCAATCAACAGAACTTTTGTTCTTCCATTTCTTAGTTCCAAACTGTTATTTCAACTCTTAAATCTTTTCATTATTTTATCTGTTTATTCGGCCAATTTATAGCCACAACAAAAAGGGAGAAAACCCATACACAGTAGTAGTAGGTCAGAAATAGATCTTTCATTTCTATATAACTCGTCAATATCTACTATCACATATACACGCCTTTCTTACATAATGTAAACCATCTGATTTAATTGGATTCGAGAATCAATCTATTTTTTAGGAATCCTGTTTTTTTTTATTCTTTTCTCCCTTCCGCTTTCTTTATCATTATTACAATCGAGTCCAGTAAAAAATGGATTGGGGTGAATTATTGCATAGAAATATCATTATTTTAATTATTTTAGTATTATTGATCTAAGTTCATGCAATTTATTTTATTATTTAGAAATATTTTCTTTTGGTCAATTGTTGAATAAACTGTTGTAAAGTAGAATCATTTTTTTTTTAGTTAATCACACGTCGTAATCGTAATATAGTAAACATATTAGTAAAAATGATTTTATGATTTGAATACGAAGATTGGCTTATAAATATACTAGAATATTTGTTGAGGAGTAGGCTATGGAAAATGTAGGCTATTAAGTGAACAAAAAAAAAAAGGATAATTTTAGGAAAAAGATCTTTTAGATCTCTTTCCCCCTTTTTACAACTCTCTAATGTCGTAATTTTTTTGTTCTGAATTTAATAGATTTCTAGTTCTTAAGTAAATTATCTTGAGCCGCACATACAGTCAGTGTTTTGCACTAAGCTAAAAAAACTATTTCAATGATGGCCCTCCATGGATTCACCTATATAAGCCGCAGCTAAAGTTGCAAAAATAAGAGCTTGAATACCACTTGTAAATAATCCAAGGAACATGACAGGGATAGGAACCACTGAAGGTACTAAAGAAACAAGAACAACAACTACTAATTCATCCGCTAAGATATTCCCGAACAGTCGAAAACTAAGTGATAAGGGTTTTGTGAAATCTTCTAAGATGTTAATGGGTAAAAGTATTGGGGTTGGTTGAATATATTTCCCGAAATAACTTAATCCCCTTTTGGTAAGACCTGCATAGAAATAGGCCACTGACGTGAGTAAAGCCAAAGCAACAGTAGTATTTATATCATTCGTAGGTGCGGCTAACTCTCCATGAGGTAATTCTATTAGTTTCCAAGGTAAAAGAGCCCCTGACCAATTAGAAACAAAAATAAATAGAAACATTGTTCCAACAAAAGGAACCCAAGAACTATATTCTTCTCCAATTTGGGTTTTACTCACATCTCGAATGAATTCAAGAACATATTCGAAGAAATTCTGACCCCCGGTCGGAATGGTTTGTGGGTTCCGAACAGCTATAGTAGCTGAACCTAATAAAATAGCAATTACAACCCAAGAGGTAATAAGTACTTGTCCGTGGACTTGGAAACCTCCTATTTGCCAATAGAAATGTTGGCCTACTTCCACACCGGATATCTCGTATAACCCTTTTAGTGTGTCGCTGGAACATGATAGCACATTCATATTGACCTCTGAAAAAATCCAACTGCAAACAAAATTATTTTGATTCAACCATCTCTTTGTATACTGGAATTGAATAGGGTATTTAGAATACCCATTAATATTTGCAATACTAACTAATCACATAGTATTCACGGTTATTTTTATCTATGTTTAGAAATTCATAAAAAATA